TTCAAACCCCCTTTCTTACCATTAGCAAGAACTTGTTTCACTTGCTTATCGTAAGGAATTCGAACAACTGCTTCAAATACAGTATCAGGAAGTACCGCTTGTGGAACTTCAATATCCACGGGCTTATTAGCTAAATGACAATTAGCACATACAATACGCCCAGTCGCTTCTCGTGGATTTTCATAACCCTGCTGCGCAAAAACAGGATATGCACTTGAAATGGATGTCCGAGTTATGATATATATCATGAGCGATACGGAAACACATCGAGTAATCTGTTCCTTTATCCAAGAAAAAGTATTTCTAGTTTGCATGGTCTAATCATTGATCCGAAAATTTCTACAATAAATTGGGGTAGGTCGCTAGTATAGTTCCCTATCCACGATTCTGCTATTTACTGGAATCATTTTACTGGCATACGATAGGATGAAAATCCCCTGGATAGAAAGTTTTTAATCCTTATGTAGAACTACAAAGACAAAGTAAGAAACATTCTGATTGGATTAGATTAATGTCGATGGATCATTTACATTTATCAATCATTCATTGAATGATAAATAACTACAAGTGACGGAGATACACGATTTAAATACCGGAAAATCCAATATTTAAAAATAGTATCGAGAATAACCGGAAAAGTGGAAACAAGACCAGATATAATTTGATCATTATGAACAAATCCAAAATCTTTGTAGACAGAACCAATCATTAGTTCCCAACCGTGTGGTGAATGAAATCCGATACATAAATCAGTTAATAAAAGAATCGAAAAAGCTTTTACTGTATCACTTAAGTTATATAGGAATTCCTGAGCCCAAGAGTTAAGAATAACAAGTTCTTCATTACCTAAAATAGAAGAACCGCTTAGAATAACAAAACAGATTATATTTGTCGAGAAGTGCAAAATCGTATGGATACGATCCGCATTGTGTATCTTGATTAATTGGATCGTTTCTTTGTGGATTCCTATAGGAAGCTTTTGTAGATGTGTCTCCGAGTATTCCTTGACCATTTCGTCCAAAAAGAAGATTTCCTCTAATTCTATGAACTTTTGTAGAATACTTTTTTCTTGAATATCATTCAAAAAAATTTCGGATTGACCAGTATTCAACCAATTAGTAATCCAAGATTCCATACTTTTAGTAAATGAGAGAGAAATCCACCGGGGTAAAAATACTATAGATGCAAGATACAAAAGAGGAGTGAATGCTTTCGTTTTTGCCATTTTTCACCTGTGAATTTTTAATTAACCCACTTCATTTGTCGACTTTATGTGATTGAATATTTCTTTCAAACATGAGTTCGAGATAAGGTATCAAACCTATGAATTTATTTGATTTTTGATTTTGTTTGAATCTAGAAAGAATACAGAAATAGACTAAGACTCTACTTAAAATTCGAATGAAGAAATAAATAATCAAAAATATTGTTTCCAGATATCTCAATTCATCAAATTCTAAACAAGTGTCTCCTTTTGATGAATCACCGAAAGAAGTACTTTAAGGAATGAATATTATTGATATTTTGATAGGAAAGCATTCGTTTTTCAGCCCAGTTCCTTTTCTCAAAAGACTTCAATTGGTACGCGCAAGAAATAGGCCAATTCCGCGGCTTTTTGTTCAATTTCTCGTGGAGTCAAATTCTCATCAGTACGGGTCAACGGAATAGCCCCCCGACCTCTGATGTCCATATAAAGGACACGACGAGCATAAATACCCTCCTTAACTTCTATTCTAACGGATTGAATATCTTTTATAAGGAATCGGAGGAATATGCGACGATTTTTTCCAGGAAATCCCCAACGAAAAATACACACTATTCCTTCCTTTCTATCGAATCGATCATAACCACTACCTACATTCCAGGAAATTGTGCACCACAAATAGGAACTAATAAAGAGACCCGCGATCCCGTAGAAAGACATCACGATCCCTTGTGGAAAAAAAAGAATTTGCTGAGACGGAACAAAAGATATCAAATTTCTACCAAGATAACTGGAAGTTCCAACCAATAAGAATCCTAATGAACCTAAAAAAACGATAAGGGCCCAGCAAAAATTACTTAGTTTTCGAGACCCCGTTATAAGTTCTATCCATATATGTTCTGATCGCCAACTCATACTTGATCCGATTGCATTTTATTGGAATTGAGAGAATACCCCCAATGATTTTGACTTGACTTTTTTTGTTTCCGAAGGAACTCTCATCACCTAGCGCTAGTTTGATGTGAACTAGCACTAGTTTGATGGCAACCTTTAGGAGTAATTCATCAAATTGGTTAGATCTAAAATAATAACATACCCTTCATATCATCCCATCCCAATATACATATTGATATACATATAGATCCACCAACTTTCTATATTAGGCATCCAGCGATCCTGATCTATTTGAAACTAGTTAGAATTAATTTACCCATAGATCATTTTCTGCAGGCATAAGAGCTTTTTCCTTTATGTTCGGCGGAAATCATATGTTATACTTTCCCGAGATAAATATCTGTCTTATGCTACAAGTCTAAATTTCAAAAAAACGGATGAGGTTTGGGCCCCCCAGATCTAAACAATCTTATTTTTTTGAACATGAAGAAATAAAGAAGCCATTGCAATTGCCGGAAATACTAGTCCTACTAAAGGCACAAAAATAGAGGGAAAATTAAAAGTTATCATAAAATGGGTACCTCGGCTTACTATTTGTACCTGTTATTATTTTTTTTAATATCATATTTATACTAATTATAATTTATAATTAAGGATTGTAATTATTATGAATTCGTAGTTATTATTAATTAATTCCATTTGAAAATTATTATTAGAATAATAAGTATCTATATATCTAAGTGATGAGTATATAGAATAAGTCCAAGGAATGTATAACTAAATAAATGGACTTATTCATCTATCTACATGAAAGATACGTATGATAATCAACTTTATTATTTTTCTTCATTTTTTTGTGTTTTGTTCTTGTCTTCTAATTTAATAAAGAAATAGTTTCTTACCAATTATCGAAAGATTCGTTAGAATGCGACACAACCGAAATTTTTAGTGAAAATGGGTTTTTGGGGGGATGGAGAAAGATACAAAACTATATATCTATCTTTTATCTTGTTGATAGAGACTTTTTAATTAGTAATCGGGAAGCTAGGTAAAAAAAGAGTTATCCGCAACTTTCGATTCTTTCTACAATTAGATCTTAGGTCACCAAAGAAAGTTCCATTCTTATTTCCTTTGATTCTGAGAAGCTAACTACTTGTTTGCTACAAATAAAAAAATTGAACTTAGTGCGCGCTACTTGATTGAATTGGAATTCAAAGGAAAGAAGGCGTGGAGCTTAAATAACTCACTCAGAACACTTTTTAAAAGATTGCGTGGTACGATTAGGTCGAATAAGCCCTTCTGGAATAAATATTCAGCCGCTTGTGAACCTTCGGGTACTGTTTTATTCAATGTTTGTTCAATTACTCTTTTACCCGCAAATGCTATGTAGGAATTAGGTTCGGCAATAATGATATCTCCCAACATACCAAAACTAGCCGTTACCCCACCAGTAGTAGGAGATGTAAGGATTGATACATATAATAACTTTTTATTTAATTGATAATCATATAAGGCAGACGATATTTTAGCCATTTGCATCAAGCTCAAACTTCCTTCTTGCATGCGCGCCCCCCCCGAAGCGCACACTATAATAAGAGGTATAAATTTATTGGTAGCGTACTCAATCAAACGGGTGATTTTCTCCCCGACTACGGATCCCATACTACCCCCCATAAACTGAAAATCCATAACTCCAATAGCTACGGGAATACCATTTAGTTGACCTACGCCTGTTTGAACAGCCTCAGTTAATCCTGTCTTTCTTTGATAAGAATCAATACGATCTTTATAAGGCTCTTCTTCCGAATGAAATCCAATGGGATCCAGAGAGACCATATCTTCATCCATAGGATCCCAAGTACCGGGGTCAATCGAAACTTCGATTCTTTCTGAACTACTCATTTTCAAATGATATCCACATTGTTCACAAATATTCACGTTTGATTTCAAAAATTTCTTATAATTTAATCCATAACAATTTTCGCATTGAACCCACAAATGCCTGTATTTTTGAGTTGCATCGAGATCATTAGGCCTTTCTCTTAGAGTTAAATCACTACTCTTCGCGCGGGTTTGTATACTGGACCTCCCGGTTTCAGTACTAGTTCTACGTTTATCAAAAAGGCACCTAGAGATGTAACTGTCACTACCATCACTTACAATGGGCGTACCACTCCAGATTTGAGACTGGAGATAACCATCAATGCAACTAGTAATGTGATTATTCCAACTAGATTTAGTATCATACATGTAACGATTATCTAAGCAATCTTCACTCGTAGATCCATTATTCATATAACTAGAATTGCGATAACTAGAAAAAGAACTTTCTAATTCACTCAGAAAAGAACGGTCGTTGTCAATCTCAAAAATATGATTTTCAATATTAAAATAGATAGAATAACTGTCTCCATTACTATCCCTAACTAAAAAAGTATCATCAGAGATAAAATTCCGAATGCCTTTGGCGCCAAATAAACGATCGACATTACTGTAACTAGAATTGTCACGACCCCTCCAACTGTGAATGTTTTTAGCCCTACCTTTTAGATTCGGATCTTCACCTTCACTAGTATTTTCAATAGGACCAAGATTGTCCGTTGATTTCTTTATCCCATACCTGCGTTCTAACTCCTTCTTAAACACCATCGAATTAAACCACCATCTTTCCATAGAGTTTTCTTGCCCCCTATTTGCATAAAAATACAATAGATGAATAGTCATTCGATCCACAATTCTTTATTTTTTTTATTTGAATATCTTATTTCTTATCAGACTAAACATAACATAGAAATTAAATCACTACTAATAGGAAGTGTGGAAAAGGATTCTCTTTTGTTTTGTGGGAATCCAGGGGTAAGACGTAAGACTTCACTATAAAATGAATATGATGGAATCCCTT